TTAGTTAGTGGCTTTTACAGATCTAGTAGCGCTTAAGTATAAGTAACTCTCGAACCATGATAAGAATGGGTAGATTACTAATAAATAAGCGAATAACACAACAGTGCATACTTGACCTAATAAAACAGTGGCTGGCATAATCTCTTGAGCACCTACCCAAGTTAATAAGAATACGTCAGCTACAAATACCCAATATAAACGCTCAGAAATGATGCGGAATCTAGGTGAACCAATGTGAACAGTGCTTAAGAATGGTAAAGCAATTAAACTAGCGAAGGTTAATCCAATAGCAATTACTCCAGCAGCTTTGTTTGGAATACTACGTAAAATAGCATATACCCATAAGAAATACCACTCTGGGACAATGTGTTGAGGAGTAGCATATGGGTTGGCTGGGATTAAGTTATCTGGGTGACCTAATGCCTCAGGATAGAAGAATACTAAGACAGCATAAGCTAATAATAAGTAGCATACACCGAGTAAGTCTTTGGAGCTGAAGTAAATACCGAATGGAATTGTGCTAGTTTGAGTGTTAACACCTAATGGGTTAGTAGAACCATATTGGTGTAAAGCAGCAATGTGGAAGATAGATAAACCAGCTAAGACGAATGGTAAGGTGTAGTGGAAGCTGTAGAAGCGGTTTAAAGTTGGATGATCAATGCTGAAACCACCCCATAACCAGTATACGATTTGTTTTCCAACTACTGGGATTACAGTGGCTAAACTAGTAATTACAGTAGCGCCCCAGAAGGACATTTGACCCCAAGGTAAAACATAACCAATGAAAGCAGTAATAATCATGACTAATAAAATGATTACTCCAGTAATCCATACTAACTCGCGTGGTTGGTTACCGCTGCTATAATACATACCACGTAAAATGTGCATGTATACTACAGTGAAGAATAAAGAAGCACCGTTAGCGTGAGAGTAGCGTAAGATCATACCAGAAGGGACATCATACATTAAGTGGACTACACTAGCAAAGGCATGGTCTACGTGGGATACATAGTGCATAGCTAATAAGATACCTGTTACAATTTGAGCACCTAATACGATACCAGCTAAGCTACCCCAATTCCAAAAGTAGTTTAAGTTCATTGGAGTTGGATAAGCAATAAGATGGGCGTTTAAGATTTTTAATGGACCGAGTTTGTGATTAATTCTCATTATTTTCAATAAATTTCACATTTAGTAATTGATAGCCGTAACACGCTTTTATAATAAAGTTTTAGATTTGAACTTTTTGGTCGTTCAACATGAAGATACCTTTATCTCCGGCTGACCAGGTAATGCGACCCCAATCTAATACTAATAAGACGAGGGTGCGGGCATACATTTGATCGAAACCCCAACGAGTAGCAGAGAAACGCATGATACCGAATTGTTTAGAAGATACAGCAGCAGTAGCAGTGAAGAATCCGGCTAACATTAAACCGGCTGGTAAAGTTTTAACACCCCATGGGATGAAGAATAAGATACCAGATAATAAGTTGGTGCCTACCCAGATTTTTAACATTACATCAAAGAGTAAGATGGTAAATGCTGTAGCAATTAATACACTAGTATTAGGAGAAGCTGGGGCTACACTGTAGTCGTAACCGCTGAAGTCATAGAAGAAGGATTGAATAAATAATTTTACGGTGTAAGAGCAGGTAATGAAGGCAGCAATAATTAATAAGGTATGGGCATAATCGGCTAATGGGTTGAAGAATACGTAAGATAAGTTAATGATAGTCTCTTTAGAATAGAAACCAGAAGTCTCTGGGAAACCCATTAAGCAAATGCAACCTACTAATAAGGTTAAGAAGCAGAATAAAGAACAGTGAGATGCACTTAAACCTCCATAACGAGCCATTTGTTGTGTGCCTCCAGAAGACATAATGATTACTCCAGCAGCTAAGAATAAAGCAGCTTTGAATGAAGCGTGAGTCATTAAGTGACACATAGAAGCATCTGCACCAAACTCGCCTAAGCCTACACTTACCATCATATAGCCTAATTGACTACAGGTGGAGAAGGCAATTACACGTTTTAAATCGTTTTGGAAGTAACCGAAGATACCAGCCATGAAAGCAGTAAGAGCGCCTACGACAATAATTAAATCATCGTAGAAAATGCTTAATCTTACCATTACATATACTCCAGCAGTTACAAGGGTAGCTGCGTGAATTAAAGCAGATACTGGAGTAGGGCCCTCCATGGCATCAGCTAACCATACGTGGAATAAGATTTGAGCACTTTTACCCATAGCACCGATAAGGATGGATAAACTTAAGAAGGTGGATAAGTAAGGGGCCTCGCTGAGTAAAATTAAATCATACTCTAAGCAACCTGTGTGCCACCATACCCATAAGATACCCCATAATAATAAACCATCGGATACACGGTTTACTAAGATAGCTTTTTGAGCACTTTTGACTGCAGATAAACGATGACTCCAATAACCGATTAAGAGGTAGGAGCATACGCCAATACCCTCCCATCCGACGAGCATCATTACTAAATTCTCGCTGCATACTAATACAACCATGAAGAAGGTGAATAAGGATAAGTATGACATGAATAAGTTTAAGTGTGGATCACTACGCATATAAACTACAGCATAGCAATGAACAGCACAACTTACGGATGTTACGGTTAATAACATGTGGGCTGTGTATAAATCGATGTAGACAGACCAGGTTACGTTGAAAGAACCTACAGTAAACCAGTCTCCGAATAAATTAATAAACACCTCACTTGAGCCTAATGCAACCTCATACCAAATTAATGAACTTGAAATGAAAGCTACAAATAAGCAAATAATACTACATACTGCTGATCCACGATGACCAATTGCACGAGCGATCATTGAACCAGAGATAACACTACTTAATAAAGTAGATACTAAAGGGAATAAAAACATATATATTATTAAATTACGTTAAAACACAAATGGCTTAATTAAGAAAATAGGTAAGAAGACTAAGAGAATAACGCAGGTTGAGATTAACATTACACGGGAATCTAAAGGCATATAAGCTGATACTGTGCTAATGCTTACACTACGAGGTCTGTTAAATTGAATTACACGGCAGTTAACGCCTTGTGAATTGTTCCAGAATAAACGTAACACGCGTAAGTAATATACTAATGATACGCCAGAGCAGAATAAAGCAACCATTAATACAATGTATAAGTTACTGTAGCTAGTTAAGCTACTTACATCGGCGGATGTAGTGTTTTTACCGGTGGCGTTAATTGTAGCCCAGAAGATCCACGCTTTACCGAAGAATCCGGCTAATGGTGGTAAACCGGCTAAGCTTACAGCTGCAACGGAGAATAAGCGTTTATCATCTAAGTTCCAAAGAAGGATTTGACTTACAATATAAATGCCTAAGTGTTGGAATAAAGAACTGAAACCAGCAGTCTCTAAGGCCATTAACATTAAACCAATCTCGTTTACTGTAGAATATGCAAATACTGCACGTAAGGCTGGTTGGCTATAAGCACCAAAAGAACCTAATACGATGCTGAACATTGCGAATAACACTACACTGAAGTCAGTCCATACTGCATGGAAACTGGATACCCAGAAGCCAAATAAGCTTAACTTAGGAGCTGTAGAAATATACATTAATAAGCTGCGTTTGACACTGCTATAGATTTGAACTACCCATAAGTGTAAAGGAGCTGCACCTAATTTAAACATCATTGCAGTTAAGATCATGAAGGTTTGTAACGGACTACTCTCTAAACTATTACTGAAGCTTAATACACTGCAGCCAGTTTGTAAGTAGATAGTGCTGAACCAGAATAATAATACTCCAGAACTGAAAGCACTTAATAAGAAATATTTTAAAGCGGCCTCTACGCTGAAGCTGCTTGAATCTTTATTACTTTGTAAACCACATAAGACTAAGAAACTAAAGTTTTGAGCCTCTAATGCAATGTAAAAAGTTAATAAATCTACGCTATGTAACATGAAGTAACTTCCAATGAAAGCGAATAATAATAATAACACAGACTCAAAGGAGTTAAAACTATACATAATCACGAATACTAATGCAGCTAATAAGATGTCAATAGATAAAGTGAATGTAGTAGCGCAGCTATCAATATAGTAGCCTAAGACGAATAAAATAGGATATAAACGGCAGAAGAAGTATACATCAGCTAAGTGGATGTTAACGCTTCTTAAAGAAAATAAGCCGTAGACGATAATAAGAATTAAACTTAATAAGGAATCTAACTCGATTAATGAATACCAAAACATTATATTTATAATAGAAAGTATATATATATATATATATATATATTAGTAGTAGGTATAATAATGTATGATGTATGAGCCTACTTCCCCGCTGCGCTTCGCGCAGCCAGGGGATACCCGGACTCGCGGAGCGAGTCGGGATGGATGGGGGCAGAGCCCCCATCGATCGAGTGGCCCAAAGGGCCACTGATCCTCATAATCGGCTTCGCCGATTCATAATAGGTATAGCTATAACTATAGGGGTAAGGCTACAGATAGTATACCTCACTGTATAGCCAGCCCCTTAATTTCGTACTACGAGTTACGAAATTTGAAGGAATTAGATTAAATGAATGTTAAGTTCATCCCGATTGTATGAGCCTCCGGCTCATAATGAATTGGCGAAGCCAATTCATTCTTCGCGATCCGGGTATCCCTGGAACCGGCTTCGCCGGTCCGAGGCGGCTAATCCCGAGGCCCTCCGGGCCTCGGGATCTGGCCAAACTGATCCAAGCGGGGAAGTTTATTTTATATTAAAAGATATAATCGAAGCTGGCATATACGCTAAATAACGCTAAGCTTAAAGGTAATAAAGCTTTCCAGCCTAATCGCATGAATTGGTCATAACGATATCTTGGTAATGTTCCTCTTACCCATACGAAACCGAAGAAGATAGCAGTTAATTTTAATGCAGAGAAGCCACCTAAGAAGTAAATAGAAGCTAATGCGGACATGACAGCCATGTTAGCATACTCAGCAATGAAGAATAAAGCGAAACCTAAGGAAGAATACTCTACGTTGTAACCAGCTACTAACTCAGCCTCGGCCTCTGGTAAGTCAAATGGGACACGTTTGGTCTCGGCTAAAATGCAAATTAAGAAGATAAAGCATAACGGTAATAAGCCTAATTGGACGTAATTAGATGCGTCACCGAAGTTTAAGGATTTCATACCAGTGCTATCGGTTAAGAATAAACTGATGCTTAATAAAGCAGCACCGAAACCTAACTCGTAGGAAACCATTAAAGCTACAGAACGTAAGCAACCTAAGAAAGCATATTTACTGTTGGAAGCCCAACCAGCTAACATAACACCATAGACACCTAAGGAGCTAAGAGCCATTAATACTAAACCTTGGAAGGCTGCATCGCTAATGAAGATACCACACCATGAAATTTGACTTAAGATAAAAGCGATCATTGGGGCAGCAGAGAAAGCACCACTAGCACTACTCTCTGGTAATACTGGCTCTTTAACGCCAAGCTTAAGACCATCCCAAAAAGGTTGTAATACGCCGCCGAAACCTGAAGTATGAGGACCCATACGACGTTGTAAAGAAGCCATAACTTGTCTCTCAGCTAAAGTGAAGAAAGCTACAGATAATAATACAGGAACTGTAATAATTAAAATTGTAATTAAAATCATTTAATAACGAATGATTCTGAGAGTGTGTGATTCGAACACACGCATGTTGGAGTCAAAGTCCAATGCCTTACCACTTGGCTAACTCTCACCGAAGTGTTACAGAAGATAAGGGACTTGAACCCATAACCGTTAGTTTTGGAAACTAATACTCTACCAATTGAGCTAATCTTCTATTATGCCGTTAATATAAAAATTTAACCAAATTAACGAACTAAGGTAGTACGTAAGACTGGTAATTGAGAGAAAGTGTGATGAGCTGGGGTAGCTGGGAGGAGCCACTCAAGGGTAGTTGCGGTAGAAGGAGCAACTTTAGAAGCGTCTTGTGGAATTAAGGCAACTGGTCCGGCTAATAATAATAAAGAGAAGAAGGATACCATAGAACCATAAGAAGCTAAGCTGTTCCAACCTACAAAGCAATCAGCATAATCGAACATACGACGTGGCATACCAGCTAATCCTAACATATGCATTGGGAAGAAAGTTAAGTTTACACCAATGAATAAGGTAATGAAATGTAACATACCGCGGCCCTCGCTGTAGCTTAAACCGGTCATTAAACCTAACCAGAAGTATAAACCAGCGAAGATTCCGAATACTGCACCCATACTTAATACATAGTGGAAGTGACCTACTACATAATAAGTGTCATGGACAAGCATGTCTACTCCAGCGTTAGCTAAAACTACACCAGTAACTCCACCCATAGTGAATAAGGCTAAGAAACCAATAGCGAACCACATTGGGACGGTGAACCATACGCGACCAGCATAGATAGTAGCCATCCAACTGAAAATTTTCATTCCGGTTGGGACGGCAATAATCATTGTGGCGGAGGTGAAGTAAGCAATAGTATCTAAATCAAGACCTACGGTAAACATATGGTGAGCCCATACGATGAAACCAAGGATAGAAATAGCACCCATAGCACAGATCATACCAAGGACACCAAATACTGGTTTTTGGGAGAAGAAGCTAATTACATGGCTAATAATACCAAAGGCTGGTAAAATTAAAATGTATACCTCTGGGTGACCGAAGAACCAGAATAAGTGTTGGTATAATACTAAATCACCACTCTCGCAGAAGTAGCTAGTATTTAAGTTACGATCGGTTAAGAGCATAACTAAAGCAGCAGCTAATACTGGGAAAGCTAAGATTACTAATACAGCAGTAAGAATGATAGACCAAACAAATAATGGAATTTGGTTAGCTTTCATTCCGGCGGCACGCATGCCTGCTACTGTGACTAATAAGTTAATGGAACCTAAGATAGATGATAAACCATTTAAGTGTAAGCTTAAAATAGCTAAGTCTACAGAGGCTCCTGAGTGTTGAATAGATAATGGTGGATAAGCAGTCCAACCTAAACCAGCACCTTGCTCTACTAAAGTGGATAAAATTAATAAGAGGAAGGCTGGTGGGTTAAGCCAGAAACTGACGTTGTTTAAACGAGGAAAAGCTACGTCTGGGGCACCTACTAAGATTGGGGTTAACCAGTTACCAAAACCACCAAATAAGGCTGGCATTACCATGAATAATAACATGATTAAACCGTGACCTGTGATGATGACATTGTATAATTGGCCGTTACCATCTAATAAGCCACGACCTGGCATACCTAACTCGAGACGAATAAACATAGAAAGACTAGTACCGATTAAACCTGCGAATAAAGCGAATCCGAGGTATAATAAACCGATATCTTTGTGTGATGTGCTAAAGAGCCAACGTGAAAGCATGGGGTTATTAAAATTACGTAGTCATAATGATCTCCCCCCCTCTTGATTATCGTACTTCCTTGAAAAAAATAGGGGGGACTGATGTAAAATATCTTCGCCGCCGGGAAAAGCCGCCTTGCTGAATCGGCTCAGCCGATTCAGCGGGGAAGCCGGGAAAAGCCGATTCATTCTCGCTTCGCGAGCGGGGAAGGCGGGGAATGTAAAGAATTTAAATTTTACATTGGTTTAATACCTAACCAGAACACACCTAACATTAAAGGAGTAACAAGAGCTACCTCAAAACGGCTAAGGTCGCACACATTAACGTTTAATACGCCGGTGTTAGTATATCCATGAATGATGCGGTTAAAGCCCCAGAAAGCATAGACTGCGCCTAATACTTGAGCTACGCAGAACACGTATGCATACACCTCATGAACAGCAAATAAGCTAACTAAACATAATACCTCTGCAATGAAGTTAGGGAATAATGGGAAAGAAAGGTTAGCACAAGTTAATAAGAAGAAGCAGGTGGCAAAGACTGGCATATGTGAACCTAAACCAGAGAAGTATAAGAGGAATTTAGTATGGGCACGCTCATATAATAAACCTACTAATAAGAATAAACCAGGTGATACTAAACCGTGGGCAATCATCATGAAAGTAGAAGAATATACGCTGAACTCAGACATACTAAAGATAGCCATAGTTACTAAAGCCATGTGAGCAATAGAGGAGTAAGCTACGATTTTTTTTAAGTCGACTTGACGAATAGTGCTTAATGTGGAGAATAAGAAGGAAGCTAAGCACATGCAGGCTACTAATGGGAATACGGTAGCAATGAAGGCTGGGACGGTTGGGATCATGAAACGAATGAAACCGATGCCTCCTAACTTAAGTAAAACTCCAGCTAATAATACACTTCCAGCTGTTGGCGCGGCTACATGAGCCTCAGGTAACCATAAATGAACTGGCATTAATGGAATTTTAACGGCGAATACTGCTAACATTCCCCAACCTAATAACATTTGACGGTCATAACTTAATACGTTATCCATTGCTGTGGTTAATACTAATAAATTTGTAGAACCGCACTCACTGTATAATACGAAGATGATTGGTAATAATACTAAAGAACCAGCCATAGTGTATAATACAATTTTGTAAGCTGCATCAATAGAACCATAAGGGGTGCGAGCAATGAGTAAGAATAATAAGATTAAAGAAGCCTCGAATAAGATGTAGAAACCTAATAAGTCTAATACTAATAAAGAACCTAAAATTACGGCCTCGAGTAATAAGAAAGTCATAATTCCAGTGTATGTGCGCATTAAGATTACACATAATGGGAATAAAGCAGCAGTTAAAATTACTAAGCTTAAACCTACAGCGTCAATACCAAAGCTTAAGTGAAGACGAGATAAATAAACTACGCATTGGAATGTTTGTCCAGATGCATCATATAATACCCATAACCATAAGCTCCAGAATAATGGAATCATAGTTACCACTAAGCTAGCAGTTCTGTATAAGTTGTGATTATCGCTTGGGATGCAAGAAACAAGGAAGATACTTAAAGTAAAAACTACGAGCATAGCTAATACAGTAGTATCTGGTGAAATACATAAATTAATGAAGTCTAAAAACATTTAATTTATATATATATTTATAATTCATCTCTGGAGCTGATTCCTCAACCCCAACCTGTTACGACTTTTACCCGATCTCGTTACAATCCCTGGGTTGAGCAGCATACACATGTTTACTCATTCTTAAGAACCATAAGCAATCTCGGGCAGTGACGGGCAATGTGTGCAACATAGTCTTTTACTTACTATCCTCTATCGAAGAGTAGTAATAGAAGAAACCAAACAAGTATAGTTAAGGGAAACTAGGGAAAACCCTGACCCGCTTAACCGGTTTGATTTAAATAATCTAATAACTTCACCGGGGCGTGTATGATCCCCGATTACTCACTATTCCAACTTCATAGACCCCATTTCAGAGTCTAATCTGAACAAAGGTAGTTTTATAATTCGTATATCGAATCATCTTTTGCACTACCTAATGTAGCACACGTGTGGCCCACTATATAATTACAAAGGTAATTTACGGCACCATGTGGACTTGCAGCTGCCTTCTGAAAGAAAGGCAATTTCCCAGCCATGCAATGCTCTTAAAGTTTATTAAATTTATATATATATATATCCACAAAAACTAGTCATAAACCGCTCTTACGAGTCAACTTACAACCATATTACAATTTATAATGATTTTGTAAAGATGCATAGGGTCTTATCGTCCCACCCACACTTCTTCGCATCTGCACAAAGAATTCAATTTCACAGAATCCACACTAGAGACAGCCTGACAATCGTTACATCATTCATGCGCGACACCAATTAAATGTCAAGGGATTTTGCTACCTTAGAACCGTTATAGTTACAGCTGCCGTTTGCTTTCGCCTTTGGGCAGATGTCAGACCCTTTACTTCAAACACCTCACACACTTGTCGCATATGAAGTTAATAATAACTATCTCTTCCCCGCTCGCGCAGCGAGCCGGGGGATACCCGGATTGCGCTTTGCGCAATCGGGATAATTATCATCTATTGTTTTTGGCAGAGTCTTGTGTTTTTGTTAAACAGTCGTTGTCAGTTATTATCTGCGGTCAATCGAGACCTTTCTTATCAATAAACACGAAAGCATTTTGCCGAGTTCCTTTAGTATGGTTGTATCTTGTTTGCCTTAGAGCACTAAACTCCAATTCACCTGTGTCGGTTTAGATACGGTATTATTATTATTTTTAAATTTATTAGGGGGTTATATAAGTACTGCAGGATTTGAACCGGCGATAGTTGGCTTATGAGACCAATGCTTTAACCACTAAGCTAAGTACTTCACCTACCCTATTATTAACCTTACAGTATAAAGATAGATATTCTTCTATAAACTCGCACACCCGTAATGCAAAAAGTACGATAAATCATATCTGTTTAAGATTGCAATTTCGTATGTTATTCCATCACTGTACTATTATGCACTATATCTCACACTAATAAGCTTTAATAAATTTATATATTAATACTCGCATAATTACTCACCCGTGCGGGGCTGCGCCCCTCGCATTCCCGATTGCGCGAAGCGCAATCCGGGGATTGAGGGGATGAAATCCCCTCGCATGTATAATCCATCGTTCTCCGCATACTTACTGAGCATGAATCAAACCCTAATTTTTAATCTTTTGTAAATTTAATTGTGTTAGTATGTGTAATGTTCACACCATAAGGCATTAGAATTACATGTTGTTGTATATTAGTTATATTAAATTTAATAATAACGACTCATTATCGTTACTTCGCCGTTTCACAATAACCTTAACTCTTGAATATACGGCAATGTTCTCACATCTTTGTTACTCATGTGTGCATGCTCAACTCTGCTATAGTAGTTTTCACTTAAATAGCGCAGAGCGTTCTGCTACCTTTAAATACATATAGTGTTTCTTATATTTTTATTGATAACCCATACTTTATCTAGTTAGTTGGCTTACTATACCCCCTTTCTCTACTTAATTTCGTACTACGAGTTTTATTTAATTTATATTATATTTTTAGTTTTAAAGTGGTAAGGTTATACGCGGATCATCGCATTAAACCGCATGCTCCACAGTGGTTGACTATGTCTGCCAAATTCTATGATTACAATTCTTGCGAACGTATCACCAGGTTTAGGATGTTAAATCCTCACGTTGACGGTCTGGACTACTCGGGTGTCTAATCCGATTTGATACCCAGACTTCCGAGTTACAGTTACGGTAAATTACTTGAAATGCTGCTTTCGCCTTCGGCCGTCCTACATATATCTTAACATTTGACTGTTCCATACGTAATAAAGCAAAATCTAAACGTATACCATTATAATCACCTTCACTCGATATACCCAATCCTTACGTAATAAGCTTGCTCCTCCCGTCTTCCCGCGGCTGCTGGCACGGAATTTGCCGGAACTAATCTTACGAATGATGTCCTGATCGTGTTTACGTTACCCGAGAGTAACATAAAACTATATTATAACGCACAGTTACATACAGTCATTTAACACATTGTCAAAAACTTCTTACTGCTGCACTAAAAAGCGATGGCCCTTGTTTCAGTGCCATTGTGACCCATAGTAGGCTACAAATAAGGAATGGTGAGCTTTTCATATTGTTTCCTCCTATTAGATGATATCTAACATTTTAATAAAACCATCTTCCTAATTTGATGCGAGTATACTTAATATATACTATTAAGTTAATATTTATAAAATTTTATATTTCAAGACATTTCGTACTTCGTCCGTTGGATTCCAACGGGCGAATTCGTGAAATAATTTAATTTAGAGATTCGTTACAGTTCATACGAATCCTTTTCAAATGTTCGTCCCCGCGAGTTAAACTTAGCTTTACTGCAATGCTGATAACAACAGTTGAACCAGAGGTTTAGATTGGTATGGTCCTTTCGTACTAACCAACCTTAGCAGATATGAACGGATGTAGGTAGATAGAAACCGAACTGTCTCACGACGTTCTGAACTCAGATCACGTACCTTTTTAATAGGCGAACAGCCTAACCCTCGTAACCTTCTGCAGCTACAGGACAAGATGATCCAACATCGAGGTGCCAAACCCGGAAGTCGATATGAACTCTCTTTCCGGATAAGCCTGTTATCCCTAGCGTATCTTTTGTCCATTGATGGATCCGTAACATTTACAGATCCGGTCATTACTACCCGCTTCTACATCCCGGTCGCGGAGCGACCCGGGAATCCCCGGCTCGCGGAGGATGACTTTTGGCCAGGGCCAAAAGTCCATCGATCGAGTTTGGCCGGAGGCCAAACTGATCCAAGCGGGGAAGATTTTATCTATATTACGTCTGTTCGAATAGTGTTTCTCACAGTCAACCGGCATTTATCAGTTCGAACTTGATACCGGCTTTTGCTTACCCTCGTTACTCTAATGAAGGTTACCGCCCCAGTATAACAAATCAATTATAAAGTGAATAACGATAAACGTTACATTACAGTTTCTTGTGGTTAATGCTTATTAAATTACGATGATTATTAATTTACGACGACTATTAAGAACGAGTGTGTGCAAGGACTAAGGCACCAAATAAGGCAATGGTTAATACTAAACTGTTTAAAATTAAAACATCAGCATAGCGAATGTAGAAGGCATGACCAATTGCGCTGATTGACTCTAAGTTAGGTGTGAATGAGTAGATGTTAAAGGTAGAAGAGAAGGGGGAAATGCCTAAGAATAAACGACTGCATAATAAACCACCTAAAGCTAATACACTGAAACCTCTGTAATAAGCACGTAACTCAGCAGATGGGATCTCTAATAACATAATTACGAATAAGAATAATACAGCTAATGCACCGACGTATACTAACATGTTTACTAAGGCTAAGAACTCGAAGCCTAACATTAATAAAACTACGGAAGCGTTGACGAATAACATTACACTATACATTAAAGACATAAATACGTTACGAGTCCAGCATACTAATACAGCTAATAAAGCTAATAATAAGATAAAACTATTCTCTAAAAACATTATATAGATTTATATATAAAATTTTATATACTTACGGGACTTACTAACCCTCTCTGGCGGCTCAGGGCTCTATTTCAGTTATTACACATTTAAACCGTTTAATTATATCTATTCCTGGCTGGATCAGTTTTGCCTCCGGCAAAACTCGATCGATGGACTTTTGGCCTCGGCCAAAAGTCATCCTCCGCCCAGGGATCCCCCGGCTCGCTGCGCGAGCGGGGAATAGTGTGAAGAAACTTCCATTACAATCTGTAGACTTTTAAAAATTAATTATAACTTTAGGGGCCTTAGCAAAGCATTATGACTCTTTACATTTTGACTATTGACCTTCCCACCAACAGTCTGACTAGAGTATTCAATCCGCCAATCTTATCTCTCAATACACTTGACGGTTCTATATCTCCGCTTTACCCAAATAGATTTCGCAGAAAGCCAGCTACTTCTAACTTTGATTGGCCTTTCACCCCTATCTAAACGTCGTCCAAGTCTATTGCAACAGACACTGGTTCAGTCATGAAACATTCATACCTGCGCTTAGATAGATCAGATAGTATCGGGTCTTATAGAAGATTTAATTTTATTAATTACGTCATTTCTTATTATTATTAATATGTATTTAAATGCTTGCTTCGGCAGTTTTGTAATCCCGAACATCTGTAAGGACTCATAACTCGGCAAGTGAGCTTTTACGCTTTCATTATAGTGTGGCTGATTCCAAGCCTATCTTCTTGCGGTTAGTGTTATAAATCTGTTAACGTTTTTTAAATTACAGGCCCCTAAGTTTGTAGATTTAGATTATTAAACTATTCCCGCTTCGCGTAGCCGGGGGATCCCTTCCCGAGCGCTACGCTCGGGATGGACTCGCCTTGGCGAGTCAGGATGGGCGGCGGAGGATGACTTTTGGCCGAGGCCAAAAGTCCATCGATCGAGTTTTGCCGGAGGCAAAACTGATCCAGCCAGGAATTATAACATAATAAGCTATACTTGTTGTAGTAGCCCTACCGGGGGTATCTAGTAATTTTGGTACTACGAGTTTTAAAAGATGTAACGT